TTCAGGGGAATTAGATGGTCTTCCTGAGCAGGCTTTTTATTTGGTAGGTAACATCGACGAAGCTACCGCGAAGGCTATGAACTTAGAAATGGAGAGCAAATTGCAGAAATGACCTTAAATCTTTGTGTACTGACCCCTAATCGAATTGTTTGGGATTCCGAAGTGAAAGAAATCATTTTAGCTACTAATAGTGGCCAAATTGGCGTATTACCAAACCACGCTCCTATTGCTACAGCTGTAGATATAGGTATTTTAAGAATACGCCTTAACAACCAATGGTTAACGATGGCTCTGATGGGCGGTTTTGCTCGAATAGGTAATAATGAGATCATTATTTTAGTAAATGATGCAGAAAAGGGTAGTGACATTGATCCCCAAGAAGCTCAACAAACTCTTGAAAAAGCGGAAACTAATTTGAAGAAAGCTGAAGGTAAGAGACAAACAATTGAGGCAAATCTAGCTCTCAGACGAGCTAGGACACGAGTAGAGGCTATCAATACAATTTCATAACTCGTTTGTGTACCCGACTAAGCAAAAGAGACTTTGCTTCTAAATTCTTTTGAACTGCCGATTGAATACAATCAAATAGAATCCAGTGAAATTGAATTCTGATGCAAATGTCAATCTATTTAATAGATGAATATAAAAACTTATTAGCTACCGTTGACTCTGCTATCTAATAAGTTCTACCTACTATTGGATTTGAACCAATGACTCCTGCCGTATGAAAGCAATACTCTAACCACTGAGTTAAGTAGGTCATTTATCATGACAAAGAGAAACAAACGGGACCCATCCCGTCGATGGATTATAAATGGAATATTCTTTATAAGCAATATCACTCAAAAAGATCAAAGAGTTATGATGTTGGATCGTAGAATATTCATCTTGACAATAAATTATTTAGATAATAAAATTTGTATTACAAGCATAAGGGCTATAGCTCAGTTGGTAGAGCAACTCGTTTACACGTGCGCCAATGTTTTTCAGAGAAGCCCATCATGTAATCAAAAGATTTGATCTTCTTGAGAAATCCATGTCTTACTCCATGACTTTGAGGGAACAATAGCCTGACAAAAGGTTCGGTGCCTATTTAGTTATGCGCTAAATAACCCGGGCCTTGGATTTGAGATATTGATAGGGTGAATGTTTATTCAATGCTAGGCAGAATGAGCACAAGGACTTCAAAAAAATCTCTTTTCATCCTATGAGCTTTAAGGTGTATAAAGTTGCAGATTTTATGCTTTAAGCAGAGCCGATAGAGACTCTATTTAACTTAGGTTGATCAAGGCCATAGCAGACCTACGTCAAGATAACCCTTCTTTGAAACACTTTGGTAGTGCTCCTAGATCAGTGATGAATCAAAGGGCATGGAGCCATCTCCTTAATCTTTCTTTCAAAAAAAAATATGGCAGACTAGCTGATATTTCTATTAGTTAATGAAAGAGCCCAATGCAAAAAACTGCATGTTGGGTTTTTGAAACAGCTCGACTCATTTTGATAATAACAAGTTTGATCTGTTTTACCGAGAAGGTCTACGGTTCGAGTCCGTATAGCCCTAAATGAAATAAAATGATACAAAAATGTTCTAGTTGTCATTTCCCTATTCTTTTATTGTTTGGAACTGTGGAGTGACTTGGTTTATCGGAAAAATATCTATTTCCATAAGTTCGCTCACAGAGATTATTTACAGCAGAGCCTAAGACTGAAAAACCGCATGCCAATAGATCCAATCAGTAGTCTTAGAATTTCGGATAAACAAACCCATTTTCTTCATTAATCTTTGTATTGGTAGTTTGGATTGGTAGATTAATTACCTATGAATTTTCCTGTGCACAATCACGGAATTGGTGATACTCTTTTGTATATCTACCCAATTTTGATGAATTTTGGGAGTAAAAATCCTAATATGAGCCCGCTTAAAACAAAAAAAAAACAAAAAAAGAAAATCTAACCCAAAATCTAATAGAAGTGAAATGGATCTAAGATCGACCAACTGGATTTGTGGATAAGCCATAGTTTTTAAAAAGATATTTTATAAGTTTTCGTATAAACATTGTCAAATAGGCTTTTTGATTGGTATACCGTACCTAGTAAAACACAAAACAAGTAGGTTTCTCTTTTTGTATCTAATCAAAAAAGTGTACTATTCTATTTATGTCTATATGGATATACCACACCAATACATTATAAACACTTAGATAGAAAATCCTAGGAATTTTACTACACATGATTACTTACTTCTAGTTTTTAGAGTAAGTAGAACGGAAATAAAATTCCAGGCAATAAATCTTGAAACGAGACATGTACGATAGCAAACAAAGAAAACTAGATGGTTCGATTAAACCGAATTGTTGTTTTGACTAAACAGTGAGGGGGGACTTGAAAATTCCAATTTGAATCAACTAATCCGATATATTTTCCACATTCATAGGAGTACATCCATGTTTCTGCTTTATGAATATGATATTTTCTGGGCATTTCTAATAATATCAAGCGT